TCTTTTTCGAATTATGGGAATTCAAGTTATCTGAATTCTAGATCTAAGAGTGGCCATACTTATAACGATGGTTCCATGTATTATACTAAAGATAACTGGAATAATCACATTACTAATTGCATTGACAGTTATCTTCATTCTCAAATCTGTATTGGAAGTTCCATCCTAAGTGGTAGTGACAATTATAGTGACAGTTACATTTTGAGTTACATTTTTAATGAAAGTGGAAATAGGAGTGAAAGTTTCAGTAAAAGAACTAGCACGAATGGTAGTAATTTACCTAGAAGAGAAAGTTCTAATAATCTTGATGTAACTCAAAAATATAGGCATTTGTGGGTTCAATGCGAAGATTGTTATGCATTAAATTATAAGAAATTGCTTAAGTCAAAAATGGGTATTTGTGAACAATGTGGATATCATTTGAAAATGAGTAGTTCAGATAGAATCGAACTTCTGATTGATCCGGGTACTTGGAATCCTATGGATGAAGATATGGTCTCTATGGATCCTATTGAATTTCATTCGGAGGAGGAAGCTTATAAAGATCGTATTGATTCTTATCAAATAAAGACAGGTTTAACTGAAGCTGTTCAAACAGGTATAGGTCAATTAAACGGTATTACTGTAGCAATTGGGGTTATGGATTTTCAGTTTCTGGGAGGTAGTATGGGATCCGTAGTAGGGGAAAAACTAACCCGGTTGATTGAGTATGCCGCCAATAAATTAATACCCCTTATTATAGTATGTGCTTCCGGAGGGGCACGGATGCAAGAAGGAAGCTTGAGCTTAATGCAAATGGCTAAAATCTCGTCTGTTTTATATGATTATCAATCAAATAAAAAGTTATTCTATGTATCAATCCTTACATCTCCGACTACTGGTGGGGTGACAGCCAGTTTTGGTATGTTGGGGGATATAATTATTGCCGAACCTAACGCCTACATTGCATTTGCGGGTAAAAGAGTGATTGAAGAAACGTTGAATAAGACAGTACCTGAAGGTTTACAAACAGCCGAATTTTTATTCCATAAGGGTTTATTCGATCCAATCGTACCACGTAATCTTTTAAAAGGGGTTCTAAGTGAGTTATTTCAACTGCATGCTTTTTTTCCTTTGAATCAAAATAAAGTCGAGGATTAAGGTCCATTTTTTTTATTTGTGTCAAAAAGTATTTTGTTTTTTTGTTTATTGGAATCAAAGTCAAAACCAGAAGAATGGGGGTTTTTGGTTGGCAACACCCTAACTTTGGAATAATAAAAAGAATTAAAAAATGTGAATAATTATGAATATTTCTTCTATTTCCGATTACTAATTAGGAAAACTGGATCAACAAGATAAAAGAACGACTTCTTCCTTTTCCTTCTGTAAAATTAGTCAAATAAAAAAAACGCATGTTCCCCTCTTACACTTACATATGTATAGAATACAATTAAAAAATTATTTTTTGCATCTTTCGATATTTTATGGAAATCCTTATTAAAAATACCTCTTGGATCAGACTCTAACGAATCCTTTGGAAATTAAATTTATAAGAAACCCCCTATTTTTTTGAATTAGTAATTCGTAGAAGCAAAAGAAAGAAAAAAAAGATGAAGAATAAAAAAAGAAAGTCGATTATCATATATTATATGTAGAAAGCGAATTTCTTTTTTAGTTCTACATCCCTTGTACTTATTATATACTATACTCCTTCTATAGAAATTCATTCTAGAGAATTAGAATTCTAATTAATTAATTAATATAATAACATAATAACAACAAAAAAAATATAACAAATCAGGTACTATTACAATTTATAGTAAATCGAGGTACCCATTCTATGACAACTATGAACTTTCCCTCTGTTTTGGTACCTTTAGTAGGCCTAGTATTTCCGGCAATTGCAATGGCTTCTTTATTTCTTCATGTTCAAAAAAATAAGATTGTTTAGATCTTCTGGTCCAAATCTCATTTTTCAAGACTTAGACTTGAATCATAACACAGATATCTATTTAGCGGAATGGTATAGCACGCGATTTCTTCCGAACATAGATGAAAGAGCCCTTATGTATGTGGAAAGATGACGACATAAAATGAAAATAGAACTAAATATTTAGATAGTTAAATAAAAGTATAAAGTGAAACACATCCGAGATCAGAATAGTATTAGTTGATGAGAGTTACATCGGAAACAAGACAGAGTAAGGAAAGTACAATTAATTTGGGGTATTCTTTTAATTTTAATTCAAATTAAATGCAACCAGATCTAGTATGAATTGGCGATCAGAACGTATATGGATAGAACTTATAACGGGATCTCGAAAACTAAGTAATTTCTGCTGGGCCTTTATCCTTTTTTTAGGTTCATTAGGATTCTTATTGGTTGGAATTTCCAGCTATCTTGGTAAAAATTTGATATCTTTATTTCCTCCCCAGCAAATTCTTTTTTTTCCACAAGGAATCGTGATGTATTTCTATGGGATCGCGGGCCTCTTTATTAGCTCATATTTGTGGTGTGCAATTTCGTGGAATGTAGGTAGTGGTTATGATCGATTCGATAGAAAAGAAGGAATAGTCTGTATTTTTCGTTGGGGATTCCCTGGAAAAAATCGTCGCATCTTCTTCCAATTTCTTATAAAAGATATTCAGTCTATTAGAATAGAACTTAAAGAGGGTATTTATACTCGTCGTGTCCTTTATCTGGAAACCAGAGGGCAGGGAGCCATTCCTTTGACTCGTACTGATGAAAATTTGACTCCACGAGAAATTGAACAAAAAGCTGCTGAATTGGCCTATTTCTTGCGTGTACCAATTGAAGTATTTTGAAAAATGAAGTGGCTCTGCCGTGTATTCATCGAAAGGAAGGAATTGCTTTGCTTCGACTTGGATCAATTCCAATATCTGGAAACACTCTTTTTTTTTTATTTTTTCATTCAAAGTGGACTCTTTTTCTATTTCTGTATTCTTTCAAGATTCAAGGACTAATTATCAAATCACAAAAAAACAAAGAATAGATTCATGGATTCGATACATTGGAATAGAACTCATGTTTGATAGAAATATTAGATCGCATAAAGTCGACGAACGCGATGGGTTCATTACCAATTTATAGATGAAAAAAAAAATGGAAAAAAAGAAAGTATTTATTTCTTTTCTATATCTTGTATCTATAGTATTTTTACCCTGGTGGATCTCTCTATCATTTCAAAAAAGTCTGGAATCTTGGGTTACTAATTGGTGGAATACTAAGCAATCTGAAACTTTTTTGAATGATATTCAAGAAAAAAATCTTCTAGAAAAATTCATCGAATTAGAGGAACTCCGCTTGTTGGACGAAATGATAAAGGAATACCCGGAAACACATCTACAAAAGCTTCGTATAGGAATCCATAATGAAACGATTCAATTGATCAAGATACACAATGAGGATTGTATCCATATGATTTTGCACTTCTCGACAAATTTAATCTGTTTCATTATTCTAAGCGGTTATTCTATTCTGGGAAATAAAGAACTTATTCTTCTTAACTCTTGGGTTCAGGAATTCCTATATAACTTAAGCGACACAATAAAAGCTTTTTTTATTCTTTTATTAACTGATTTATGTATCGGATTTCATTCGCCCCATGGTTGGGAACTAATGATTGGCTCGATCTATAAAGATTTTGGATTTGCCCATAACGATCAAATAATATCTGGTCTTGTTTCCACTTTTCCAGTCATTCTAGATACAATTTGGAAATATTGGATTTTCCGTTATTTAAATCGTGTATCCCCATCGCTTGTAGTGATTTATCATTCAATGAATGACTGAAAAGAAGAAAAAAGAGTATACGAATCTAAATCCAATTCGAATTTCTAATTAGAATGTTTGTTATTTTGTACATAACCAAAGCATTCCAAATTGTACTTCCTCTTTCTATTTCTACCCATCTAAGCCTCCCATATTCTAGTAATATTATTTCATTAAATTCAGTTTTAGTTAAAGTAAATAGCAGAATCGTGGATAGGGAACTATACTAGCAACCTACCCAATTTATTGTAGAAATTTTCGGAATCACTGATTGGACCATGCAAACTATAAATACCTTTTCTTGGATAAAAGAACAGATTACTCGATCCATTTCCATATCGCTCGTGATATATATAATAACTCGGTCATCCATTTCGAATGCATATCCCGTTTTCGCACAGCAAGGTTATGAAAATCCACGAGAAGCGACTGGACGTATTGTATGTGCCAATTGCCATTTAGCTAATAAGCCTGTGGATATTGAGGTTCCACAAGCGGTGCTTCCAGATACTGTATTTGAAGCAGTTGTTCGAATTCCTTATGATATGCAATTAAAACAAGTTCTTGCTAACGGCAAAAAAGGGGGTTTGAATGTGGGGGCTGTTCTTATTTTACCTGAAGGATTTGAATTAGCCCCACCCGATCGTATTTCTCCAGAGATGAAAGAAAAGATAGGCAATCTTTCTTTTCAGAGCTATCGCCCCAATAAAAAAAATATTCTTGTGATAGGTCCCGTTCCTGGGAAAAAATATAGTGAAATTACCTTTCCTATTCTTTCCCCGGACCCTGCCACTAAAAAAGATGTTCACTTCTTAAAATATCCGATATATGTAGGGGCTAACAGAGGAAGGGGTCAGATTTATCCTGACGGAAGCAAGAGTAATAATACAGTTTATAATGCCACAGCAGCAGGTATAGTAAAGAAAATTGTACGAAAAGAAAAGGGCGGATACGAAATAAACATAGCGGATGCCTCGGATGGACGTGAAGTGGTTGATATTATTCCTCCAGGACCAGAGCTTCTTGTTTCAGAGGGTGAATCTATCAAACTTGATCAACCATTAACGAGTAATCCTAATGTGGGTGGCTTTGGTCAGGGAGATGCAGAAATAGTACTTCAAGACCCACTGCGTGTACAAGGTCTTTTGTTCTTCTTTGCATCTGTTATTTTGGCACAAATCTTTTTGGTTCTTAAAAAGAAACAGTTCGAGAAGGTTCAATTGTCCGA